ACATGAGAAGTATATAGGAAGAAGAATAGTCTGTGATTTCTTTTTGAAAAAGAAGAACTGGATTTCTTTGAATTTGAAGTAATAAGACTATCCCAATTATGACACTCATGGAGAAAGAATCTTAATAAATGCAAAGAGGAAGCATCTTTTATCCAATAGCGAAGAGCCTGAACCAGGATTTCCAGATGGGCTGGGTAAGGTATTAGTATATCTAATACATAACTTAAATGTGAAAGGTTGTCCTCTAAAAAAGAAAATATTGAATGAATTGATCGTAAATTATCGGATTTAACTACCCCTTTCCTTTCTAGGGAAGATATTAATCGCAAAAACAATGGAATTTCCATAATGATTGAAGAAACCTCTGACATTACTTGCGAATAAAAATTCTTGTTGTGCCCCAAAAATGGAGTCTGTTTAGAATCATTAACAGAAAGAATGAAATGATTCTGTTGATACATTTGAATGATTAAACGTTTCACAATTAGTAAGCTGTATTTATTGTCATAACCTGCATTTTCCAACAAAATCGATCTATTTAAACCATGATCATGAGCAAGTACATAAATATACTCCTGAAAGATCAGTGGATATAAGAAGTAGTGTTGTTGAGATCTATCTAGCCCTAAATAGCTTTGGAATTTCTCCATTTGAAATTCTATTTAAATGAAAGGTAGAGGATTTTTGGAGTTATAAATGATACATAGTGCGATACAGTCAAAACAAGGTATTATAGTACAAACCGAATAGATACCTCGGATACAGATAAACTTATCAACAGATTCTCTATCCTCTCTTTTTCCATTTCAATTTAAGTATTTATGTTCGTTTTCATTATAGGATAACAAGATTCTTAGAAATCCTTTACTTTTTTTCAACCCAATCGCTCTTTTGATTTTGGAAATTTTTTTATCAATATACTGTTTCTTATACACATACATCTCCATTATGGAATGGAGAATGGTAATATTTAGGATTCATTAAAAAATCAAGAATACATTCCTGGGAGAAAGCTTTCCCGTATTGGGCACTAATATTTTTTTAACGTCTAATTAGATCGGGTAATCATTCAAATTAAGAACGGAAGCTCGTTGCTTTTTCTTTCCCTATAATCAAAATGAAATTAATTGAAGCCGTGGGGCCCTATCCATTTATTAATTCGAACCAAAAATTGACTTCGATTTGCTCCCTTTCAATAATTTAAAATTTAAATTAAAGAAAGCTTTGTACCGAGCCGTAAAGAATAAAATATTCTCAGAACTCTTAATTGATACGACATGCTATTTTTTCCATTCATTCCCTTTCAGGATCAGTCGTGGTCTTCCAAACTTTACCGATGGTATGGACGAATCCCTCGCTTCATCTAAATGTGTAAAAGATCCTAGCCGCACTTAAAAGCCGAGTACTCTACCGTTGAGTTAGCAACCCAAATAGAAAAAGGGTATGTAGATACAATCAGAATAAAACAAAATGATTAAATCAAAGCATTAATCTACGAAATAAAAAAATATAAAAAAAAGAATTTCTAATCTATTTGGAACATAAAAATGACTAAATCAGATGAAAAAATCAAAAATTTCCCGATCAAAAAAAGAAAGAAATATAAAGAAATGTAAAAAATGCTAGACCATCCCCTATTTCTATGTTATCCACTTTTTCAATCAAAAATCCGGGTAGCAAAGCTAATCCAACGAACCCATCATTTGAATCAACAGGTAAAAAAGAAAACCTATGGGACGGAAATAAATAGAGCTGCTTATCACGATGAATTATATTTGTTAGATACAATGTTGTCAATATAAAGGTTAAGAAAAGAATACGATGGAAAAAATACAAGAACTTAAATTGAAATAATAGTAAAAAAAGGACTTGTGTTGGATTGGCACTGCATATATACTAAAATTTTTAGTTTAGATGGAGAATAAATAAAGAAAAAGTAGAAAAAGGATTTATGCAATCAATAGTGATTGAATAATCCGTATAAGTCGCGATTCCTTGGCTCTTATTTGGTATTAGAGTTCGAATTAAAACCACCCGATTGCAGGTAATGCCAGACTTTTCTATTTTGTGAGGATCAATCAAATAAAGTTTTCCTTAGAGAAAGATTCTATAAAAATAAAAGCAATGATAAATAGATACGAATAGAGCAAGAAAAGAAGGAAATAAAAAAACATAGTATAGAAAAGATATCCAAAATAATATAGAAATCACTATCCTACCCTTAGTTTTTCTTTCCTTAATTTAATTGAATTTCGTTTGATTAGGGCAAAGTTCCTTAAAAACCTCTGCCTTTTTTAAAATATCTTGAACAGTTCCTGTAGGCTGAGCGCCTTTTTCAAGGAAATAGAGAATAGCGGGAACGTTTAAATAAGTTTGATTCTTGATGGGATCATAAAAACCCACTTTCCGAAGATCTCTTCCTTCTCTTCGGGATCGAACATCAATTGCAACGATTCGATAGACGGCTCATCGGGATAGATGTAGATGAAAAACAACCCCCCCTAGAACCGTATAGGAAGTTTTCTCCTCGTACGGCTCGAGAAAAAATGATTCGAAGTTTTGTCTATGGATAAAACCTAGAATAAAATAAACAGGAAAGGAATCCGTAAAATAAATTAGTCTATAATTTAACTCATAGTCATTTGTATTTAGCTTCCTTCCTGAAAAAAAAATCATTTGTACTCATAACTCAAGTTCAATAATTCTCAAATATCTTAAAGAAATTAAGATATTTTTTTATTGAGTGGTCTTTAACCCCCCCTTTTTTTGTCTCGTTTAAAATCTATTTGGATTCTTTATTCGGATCCGTGAGACAATTGAAGTGGTCTTTCCTTGTTCTGGGATCCTTTATCTTGGTTTTAAATCATTGGGTTTAGACATTACTTCGGTGCTTCTTAATCAAAATGGTAGCAACATACCCCTTTTGTGATTTCTTTCTATCAAAGAATCATACCGACGGTATGATTCGTGCGCGATACACTGTGGATCGAAAAAGTTTTAGCCGTTCCAACAAATTTTTTTGAATTGAAAATTTGCTCGAATCGGATCCTTTCGATTTCTATATCGAAGATATACTTACGAAGTTGTTCCAATTTATTGATTGGCATTAACCCTAGATCCTTGCCCCTGAGAAATTAATCAATACTTTCTACTCGAGCTCCGTCACGAACTATTTACATTACAACCCAATAAAAAAAAGAAGGGTTCTAGTAGAATAGAAAAAAGACGTCGAGCCAAGAGCACCTTCATTCCTATATAAAATGGTGGATGTAAGAATAAGAATCCACACCGGATCGTGTCCTTCAAGTCGCACGTTGCTTTCTACCACATCGTTTTAAACGAAGTTTTACCATAACATTCCTCTAATTTGGAACCAGTATGGAATTGATTCAATTATGGAATCATGAATAGTCATTGGTTCAGTCGGTACAGAGACATAGTCATTTATATTTTTTCTTATCTACCCCTGGCCTTTTTGTATGAATGGAACATTTTTCTATAAATCTCTCTCTCAAAAAAATATCTAACAGAAATATCCAGCAATCTAAATATAGAAATAACATAACTAACATAAATCACACAAATAAATAAATTATATTTGACTCTGCCTCTTCAAGTAACTCAATAAGATAGACTGACCCATTGCAACTTCCCAAAACTTCCCAAAGATTCAATCCATAAGGAATCATTACAAATCTTGAAACTTGAAAAAGTTTCTTACTTCTACATCATTATTTGAGTCAAGTTTTACAGTAAAGACTCCATTTAATTATCATAAGAAAGATAAATCCCTGTTTCTTTTCGAATGGAATTGTCAATGATGTAAAGCAAATAAACTAAATAGATCGAACAAGAAAAAGAAATATCATTGTTAAATATTTAAATTTTAATATTTTAGGGATGCAAATTCTTTTTTACAAAAATAGAAAGACTATTATCACTGAAATAGGATAACAATACATACTTATAGGCTATTCCTCTTTTATATGTATTTTCCTATTCCTATTTTTTTAACCTGAGGTTAAGTAATCTTTCTGCGACTGTGATCTATGTCCTATTATATGGATCACAAAAGGGTTCAGTTACTTTTGTATATCATTTGAACTCAATTTAGTTCAGTTTGTGAAAAACTCAGATATGATTCAAAAAAGAATTATTCAAAATAAAAAAAAGAAAGAGTAATAATATTCTATACCAAGATTAGACCTTGAAACAGAACCTTGTTGAACAAAAAAGCAGTATTCGGATACAAGGTATATGCTCTGGGACGGAAGGATTCGAACCTCCGAATAGCGGGACCAAAACCCGTTGCCTTACCGCTTAGCTACGCCCCATTTCTATTTTTATAGGACACTAATACTAATAAAGAATAATATTGGTATTAAGTGTTCGTCAATTCCAGTCCAACTCTCTATAGAAAATCTTTATTCTTTATAGAATTTATTATAGATTCCTTGCTAGGATTTTGACATGTGTATATCTAGAATTCAACTGAATTTATTGATCATTACATATAATTCAATTAAGATATTGTATGAAAGTATGATTTCTTCTATTCTCCTTTGAGAATTGGAGGATTTTTGATTGAGCGGAAAAAGAAGGATTTTTTTTGTCTACCTTACTTTCTTCATTTTTCCTTATATCAATAATTCAATCAAAATGCAATTATCTCGACGAAAAAAAATGTCTGTTATGCTTAATATCTTTAGTTTGATCTGTCTTAATTCTGCCCTTTATCCGAGTAGTCTTTTCTTCGCCAAATTGCCCGAAGCCTATGCTTTTTTGAATCCAATCGTAGATGTTATGCCAGTCATACCCCTGTTCTTTTTTCTTTTAGCCTTTGTTTGGCAAGCTGCTGTAAGTTTTCGATAAGATCTTTAATAGTATTCTAGAAAATTCATGATTTATTCGAGAAAAATTATAACAATTGATAAGATCAAATAAGTCTGACAGTATGAACCTTCGATTCAAACATTGAAATTCTCGGATAGCCGCGAGAAATCCGGCTCGCCCCATTTCCCTATTTTAATTCTTTTTCCGGCGAAATACCTTATTAGCATTAGCTTAGGGTCGCTTACAATATCTAATTGTGAGTATGAAAGTGATTTGTGGTAATCAAAGACTCTTATTACATTACAAATTTCAACTTCATTTGAATTTCTGAACATTCTTTTCTATTTCTATAATTCATGGTGTCAAAATAGGATATGTGATATAAAAATGGAGGATCTATTATCTTTTCTCGTTTTTCTTTTTCAAAAAATGATCTTGGAGGTTGTGTAATGCTTACTCTCAAACTTTTCGTTTACACAGTAGTAATATTCTTTGTTTCTCTCTTCATCTTTGGATTCCTATCCAATGATCCAGGACGTAATCCTGGACGTGAAGAATAAAATAAAAATTTCGTTTTTCTTGCTTGATTTTACAATTTTCTTAAGATTTTATTTTAGCTATTCCACACGTTTAACTAGGAAAAAAATAAAAAGGGGTTTGCAAAATTTGAAAGAAAAAAACAGAAAGTCATCAACGGAAACGGAAAGAGAGGGATTCGAACCCTCGGTACGAGTAACTCGTACAACGGATTAGCAATCCGCCGCTTTCGTCCACTCAGCCATCTCTCCCAATTGAAAAAGATAATTACTATGTTACATTACACATCAAGTAAGGATTAAAGAAAGTATTTCTTTTACATTCTTTATCGTTATTATATAATTAGCAATTCCGTTTAGATGCTCGAAAGATCCAAATAGAAAGATAAATAAAGAAGACCTTCTTGCTTTTATTTTGTTTGAAGTGCCCTTTTGGCCTGGCCCGGCCAATACCCAGCCGGGCCTTTTTTTGTTCCAACAAATTCCCTTTCTTTATAGGCAAGATACTCTAAATAGCCAATTTGGTATCTGTGTAACAATTTCCGTTCTGGGGTTTACATATATTTATAATTTTTGTTATAATGTAATGGAAATTGAGAAGGATTTTTGATTCAAAAGAATCAATTAAGTATGTATCAATTTCTATTTTCTTATGTCATTAGTCAAACCAAATTTAAGATTCAAATCCAAGAATCATTCATGAACTCTCAGTCAACAAATAGTTAATGATTCCAATTTGTCATAAATTTTGGTTTTTTTGAGTGAAAATATACATTTGATTTTTCAATAGAAAAGTGAGTGGAAGTTTTTTGACATTGTGTGTTTTGAGATACTATACAATCAATCAAAGGGGTAGATCAAATACAATCAAAAGAGGAAAAGGGGTTTCTTTTATAATTTTTATAAATTTAGAAAAAGGATTAAAAAAGGGATGCAAGTACAATAAACTAAAGTTTAGTAATCCAACCCAAAAGGGGAAATTTTTCTCCTATTGTATATTGTTTTGGCGGCATGGCCGAGTGGTAAGGCGGGGGACTGCAAATCCTTTTTCCCCAGTTCAAATCCGGGTGCCGCCTCATCAACAAACGAATCAAAATCTCTTATTCTGTTCTGCTGATATAACTCAATCAAATTTTCCCCAGCAGAACAGAATAAGGGGACTGTTGATACTTGGTTGATTCTAAACATCCGTTCTGCGGATTTTGTAAAAGATTGGAAATCCTTGAATCCAAAATTCAAAGAAAGATTATAATGGTCGAAGCAAGACTTCCCGATTCCCTTCTACTACTAATGTAATGTCTACTGATTGGGTCTTGAATTACATTGTATAGCCGGCAGATAGTTCAACTCCTAGTTGGGGGAAGCCTTTTCTATATTGTAATCTACATATATAGACTCACAAGAATCTCTGAGTGTTGAGGCATTCAATCACTATTCGATTGAGATGGATAATTTACTTTTTTATAGAAAAGAAAAAGTGCAAAAAAAAAATCATTTTTTTCCCTTGTCAAGAGTATAATATACCCTTTAGAGAGACAATCAAGAAAGAGTACGGATTAGATCAAATAGGAAATAAAAGTTTGTAATAGATAGCAATTGATCTATTTTTGCTTTGAAGGGCAACAAAAAAAGGAATGGGCTCTCTTCTTTTATTACTAGATGTTCCATTAGTAACATTCCTTTGTAGTGTCATTGTTTATTTTACTTGTGTTTAGTCTTTCCCGATTAGAAATTATATAGGAATTTTTGAAATGGATTTATTTGATTGGTTCATCAATAGTGTTCGGCCAGAATCCCTTTTTGACTCTGAACCATTCATTCTACTATTATTAGTGAGCAATAATGGAATAATTCTATCATAGAGATAAGGGACATAATTCACATGGATATAGTAAGTCTCGCTTGGGCTGCTTTAATGGTAGTCTTTACATTTTCCCTTTCACTCGTAGTATGGGGAAGAAGTGGACTTTAGAAGCACTCCTAATTTAGTTGAGGAAGGAAAGGGTATCAATTGTTTTATAGATCGTTCTGCAACGCATTTTTTATTTGAATTGAAATAATTTTCAAATAAAAAGATCTTCATTTCCAAATTCCATTGGATTCTAGTGGAGAAATGTATTCTATAACAGCAAAACAAGTATTTCAGATTCATCGGAATAAATAGATGTATCAAAGAAATAGAATTGGGTCCTACGTCAATTCCATATATCGATTAATAACTACATATATTGAAGATGAAGATAGAAGCTAATATAGTATACCAACTTTATTAGAAAGTCAAGTACAACTTTATACGCTACTATAACACTACTAGAGAGTATGGTAAGTAAGAAAGAAATTTCTTTCTTACTTACCATACTCTCGGATCTCATAGAATACCGCCGATTATAGCCCGTTGATTTCATTTAAGACGCAAAATTAGAATACTTTTCATTTGATTTCTTCAACTATTGATAAGAATTCAGAAGTCAAGTTTCATTTAAAGTAATTAATCATTTTGACTGACTGTTTTTACGTAAATTATAAGTAGAAAGGCAGTAGGAACTAAAATGAACAGTGCAGTAGCAATAAATGCAAGAATATTTACTTCCATAATCTCATCGTTTTTTTTTTTTATTTCACAATAACTCGGGATTTAATCCCATAGAGATGATAAATCTTTCGCCTGTCAATTCAATGAATGCATTACCTATCGATGATCTTGAATCGGATCAATATCATGAATAACAATATCTGAGCTATTAAATTAATTCGTCGTCGAGAATTGAATAGTATAACATACGAAGATCTTTTATCCATACCAAATCCAAGATTGGATTCCCCGACCAATCAAAAATTCCTTTACTTTATTTATTTTCTGTTCTTTCTTTTCTATAAACTACCTTAGGTTTTCCTTGTAGAACCATCAAATGAAGTATCATCAAATCACCCGCCCATTTCCACTAACTACAAAACCCCAACAAACAATACAAGCGAAGTGGAAAAAGAGAGGAATTAGGTTCTAAATTTTAATGATCTAATTTTCTTTGGAAGAAAAAAGTATAAGAAAGATAAGTCGCAGGAGAAAAGATTGAATATTCTATCAACTTCACTATACTATTTTAGTTATTTTCATTTTAGTTTAGGGTTTGTTATTTCTTCGACAGAATCCTGAAAAAAAGAGGGGAAACCCCTCAATTATACTCTCTGTCCCTTCTTTCACAGAAAATGGAGAGGCGAATTGATGTACTTATTGTATCCGTCGGGACTGACGGGGCTCGAACCCGCAACATCCGCCTTGACAGGGCGGTGCTCTAGCCTATTGAACTACAATCCCAGGGAAATAAGAAGAGATCTAGCAGAAAATTTGAATTCTTTTTTATTCTCTCGTATCAGGTATTTCGTAAGAACAAGAAGGTTCTACCATCTGATAGTAGATTGGCGAATTGTTGGGCCGAGCTGGATTTGAACCAGCGTAGACATATTGTCAACGAATTTACAGTCCGTCCCCATTAACCACTCGGGCATCGACCCAACGCCTAATTCATTTTAGACGTTCCATAATCAACTTCCTTTCGTCTCCCAGGCAGACTTGACAAATACATATCACTTGATATAAAATCCAAAGTCCCACTGAGTAGACTAATAGAAGGGCTTGAAAAATACGGATCACTTGATAGAAAATCCCACTCCTATAGTCTTGAGTCTTGGTATACCCCCAGAGGGACTTGAACCCTCGTTTTCTCCGTGAAAGAGAGAGGTCGTAACCACTGGACCATAGGGGCCTATGGCCACCTTGATTCATAAATCAACTAGAAATAATAGGTCCCGGCCACCTTTAGGAAATAAAAAAGCACTAGAAATACAATAGGTAATAAACCAAAATAGGTAATAAGAAAAATACAATAAGGTAATAAGGCCTAAGGCCACCTTAACTTAATATAACTCAAATTTAACTTAATATAAACTCGGGCCGAGAGCCACCTTTAGGAGATGAATCAAACCGAAAAACTCGTTAACTATTCTGGTAATGGTAATCAAACTTCACCATTAACAACCTTAAAACTTGATTTCATTGGTCTTTCTCGTCTTTATCTCTCTCATTCATAAAGGGTTCTGCGTTGGATCCAAGATCCTTTACTCTGCAGTGGATTCAAGGTGCTTTACCAAAATATGATTTGGGCGCTCAAATTATATTGAGTCCTAAGTCATACTGTCAATTGACGACAGGAGGGCAATAAAAAAAGAGAGAAGACGGAAATATAGATTAGGTATATCCGCACGTTAAGTTAATAAATACAACATTCATATAGTTTTCTGGTATTCAATATTCAAGTAGATTAGAATATCAATACCATTATACATTATATAATATAAGAAACTGAATCATTTTTGATATTCTAAAAAAAATCCCAAAGCTTAGTAAGCCTAAGTGGAAGAATTCTGTTTCTAGGACTGTTTTATCAATTCCGTTCCGGTTGCATCTCTTAAAATAAGTTCAGTATAAAATTTTATTGGACCTATCTCATAGATTCCAGTCAAAGATTCATAGAATCGAAATTCCATCATTTCTAGATCTATAGGATTTGATTTGATGGATAATGAGCCAGCCAAAATGGTATTTCTTTTTTTTTTTTTTTTTGAGAATTCGA